GCTAGCGTAGCTTAATACAAAGCATAGCACTGAAGATGCTAAGATGAGTCCTAAAAAACTCCGCATGCACAAAGGCATGGTCCCGACCTTACAATCAGCTCTAACTCAAATTACACATGCAAGTCTCCGCAACCCAGTGAGTAAGCCCTCAATCCCCCGCCCGGGGACGAGGAGCGGGCATCAGGCACAAACCAACAGCCCAAGACGCCTGGCCTAGCCACACCCCCAAGGGAATTCAGCAGTGATAAACATTAAGCCATAAGTGAAAACTTGACTCAGTTAGTGTTAAGAGGGCCGGTAAAACTCGTGCCAGCCACCGCGGTTAGACGAGAGGCCCTAGTTGATTATACAACGGCGTAAAGGGTGGTTAAGGATGCATTAAAATAAAGCCAAATGGCCCTTTGGCCGTCATACGCTTCTAGGTGTCCGAAGCCCCAACACGAAAGTAGCTTTAACAACCCACCTGACCCCACGAAAGCTGAGAAACAAACTGGGATTAGATACCCCACTATGCTCAGCCGTAAACTTAGACACCCAACCACAATCTGGTGTCCGCCAGGGTACTACGAGCATTAGCTTAAAACCCAAAGGACCTGACGGTGTCTCAGACCCCCCTAGAGGAGCCTGTTCTAGAACCGATAATCCCCGTTAAACCTCACCACTCCTAGCCACCCCAGCCTATATACCGCCGTCGTCAGCTTACCCTGTGAAGGTAAAAAAGTAAGCAAAATGGGTATAACCCAGAACGTCAGGTCGAGGTGTAGCGCATGAAGTGGAAAGAAATGGGCTACATTTTCTACCACAGAATATAACGAACATGCACTATGAAATAATGCTTGAAGGAGGATTTAGTAGTAAAAGGGAAATAGAGTGTCCCTTTGAACCCGGCTCTGAGACGCGTACACACCGCCCGTCACTCTCCCCTGTCAAAACGCACCAAAAATATCTAATTAACCAGCAATGACGAGGGGAGGCAAGTCGTAACACGGTAAGTGTACCGGAAGGTGCACTTGGAACAAACCCAGGGTATGGCTGAGTTAGTCAAGCATCTCACTTACACCGAGAAGACATCCATGCAAGTTGGATTACCCTGAGCCAAACAGCTAGCTTATTAACCAACATTAACCAAACAATATAAATAAAATAAAATAAACCAAACACCAAAAACTAAACCATTTTTTTACCTTAGTATGGGAGACAGAAAAGGTTCAACCAAAGCAATAGAAATAGTACCGCAAGGGAAAGCTGAAAGAGAAATGAAATAACCCATACAAGCACTAAAAAGCAAAGATTAAACCTTGTACCTTTTGCATCATGATTTAGCCAGTAACCACAAGCAAAGAGATCTTTAGTTTGAAACCCCGAAACCAGGTGAGCTACCCCGAGACAGCCTATTAAGGGCCAACCCGTCTCTGTGGCAAAAGAGTGGGAAGAGCTCCGGGTAGAAGTGACAGACCTACCGAACCTGGTGATAGCTGGTTGCCTAAGAAGTGAATAGAAGTTCAGCCTCGCGCGCCTCAAACCAAACACACCAAACAAGACACTGAGAAATACACGAGAGTTAGTTAAAGGGGGTACAGCCCCTTTAACAAAGGATACAACCTTATTCAGGAGGATAAAGATCATAATACATAAAATATACTGTTCTAGTGGGCCTAAAAGCAGCCACCTAAACAGAAAGCGTTAAAGCTCAGACAGAAAAAAATTTATTATTCTGATAACACATCTTATTCCCCTTAACACTATTAGGCTAATCCATGCCCACATGGAAGAAATTATGCTAAAATGAGTAACAAGAAGGCCCGCCCTTCTCCAAGCACAAGTGTAAGCCAAACCGGACAAACCATTGGCAACTAACGAACTCAACCCAAGAGAGAAATGTGAACTACAAAAAAAACAAGAAGAACCCACAACCAAACAATCGTTACCCCCACACTGGAGTGCAATTTAAAGGAAAGACTAAAAGAAAAGGAAGGAACTCGGCAAACACAAGCCTCGCCTGTTTACCAAAAACATCGCCTCCTGCAACATAACCAAGTATAGGAGGTCCAGCCTGCCCAGTGACTACAAGTTCAACGGCCGCGGTATTTTGACCGTGCAAAGGTAGCGCAATCACTTGTCTTTTAAATAGAGACCTGTATGAATGGCTAAACGAGGGCTTAACTGTCTCCCCTTTCCAGTCAGTGAAATTGATCTGCCCGTGCAGAAGCGGACATAATAATACAAGACGAGAAGACCCTTTGGAGCTTAAGGTACAAAATCCAACCACGTCAAGCAACTCATTAAAAAGTAAAAACCTTGTGGAACATGTAATTTTACCTTCGGTTGGGGCGACCACGGAGGAAAAACAAGCCTCCAAGTGGACTGGGATAATCTCCTAAAACCAAGAGAAACACCTCTAAGCCACAGAACATCTGACCAAATATGATCCGGCCACTAAAGCCGATCAACGAACCAAGTTACCCTAGGGATAACAGCGCAATCCTCTCCCAGAGTCCATATCGACGAGGGGGTTTACGACCTCGATGTTGGATCAGGACATCCTAATGGTGCAGCCGCTATTAAGGGTTCGTTTGTTCAACGATTAAAGTCCTACGTGATCTGAGTTCAGACCGGAGCAATCCAGGTCAGTTTCTATCTGTAACGCTACTTTTCCTAGTACGAAAGGATCGGAAAAGAGGGGCCTATACCAAAAGCACGCCCCACCCCTAATTTATGAAAACAAATTAATAAAGCAAAGGGAGGGCCAAAAACCCAGCTAGCCAAAATAAGGACATACTGGGGTGGCAGAGCATGGTAATTGCAAAAGGCCTAAGCCCTTTCAGCCAGAGGTTCAAATCCTCTCCCCAGTTTATGCTAAACATCCTAATAACTCACCTAATTAATCCCCTAGCCTATATTGTACCAGTCCTCTTAGCAGTAGCCTTCCTAACACTAATTGAACGAAAAGTATTAGGATATATACAACTACGAAAAGGGCCAAACGTAGTAGGACCATATGGACTATTACAACCAATCGCCGATGGGGTAAAACTATTTATTAAAGAACCAGTACGCCCATCCACATCATCACCATTTTTATTTCTCGCCACCCCAACACTAGCACTCACACTAGCCATAACCCTCTGAGCACCAATACCCATGCCTCACCCAGTAACCGACCTAAACTTAGGAATCCTATTTATCCTGGCCCTATCAAGCCTTGCAGTCTACTCAATTTTAGGATCAGGCTGAGCATCAAATTCAAAATACGCACTAATTGGAGCCCTACGGGCAGTAGCCCAAACAATTTCATATGAAGTTAGCCTAGGACTAATCCTCCTCTCAGTAATTATCTTCTCGGGGGGCTATACTCTACAAACATTTAATACCACCCAAGAAAGCATCTGACTACTCATCCCCGCCTGACCATTAGCCGCAATATGATACATTTCAACGCTAGCCGAAACAAACCGAGCACCATTCGACCTAACAGAAGGAGAATCAGAACTAGTCTCTGGGTTCAACGTAGAATATGCAGGAGGACCATTCGCCCTACTTTTCCTCGCCGAATACGCCAATATCCTACTAATAAATACCCTATCGGCCGTACTATTTCTAGGAGCATCACACATCCCAAGCATCCCAGAACTAACAACAATTAATCTAATAACTAAAGCCGCACTTCTATCTATTCTATTCTTATGAGTACGAGCCTCCTATCCACGATTCCGGTATGACCAACTAATACACCTAGTCTGAAAAAACTTCCTCCCCCTAACACTTGCCTTTGTATTATGACATACAGCCCTACCTATTGCACTAGCAGGGCTCCCTCCACAACTATAATCAAGGAACTGTGCCTGAATGCCCAAGGACCACTTTGATAGAGTGACTAATAGGGGTTAAAATCCCCTCAGTTCCTAGAAAGAAGGGAATTGAACCCATACCCAAGAGATCAAAACTCTCGGTGCTTCCTTTACACCACTTTCTATAGGCGGGGTCAGCTAATAAAGCTTTCGGGCCCATACCCCGAACATGACGGTTAAAGTCCCTCCTCCGCCAATGAACCCATACGTACTTGCAATCCTACTATCTAGTTTAGGTTTAGGAACCACCCTAACCTTTGCTAGCTCTCACTGACTACTTGCCTGAATAGGATTAGAAATTAACACCCTAGCAATCACCCCACTCATAGCACAACATCACCACCCCCGCGCAGTAGAAGCAACCACAAAATACTTCCTTACCCAAGCCACCGCAGCAGCAATAATTCTGTTTGCAAGCACAACAAATGCCTGAATGACCGGAGAATGAAGCATTAATGACCTCTCAAACCCAATTGCCAGCACAATATTTATAACTGCCCTAGCACTTAAAATTGGACTTGCACCTATACATTTCTGAATACCAGAAGTCCTACAAGGATTAGACCTACTAACAGGATTAATCTTATCAACCTGACAGAAACTTGCCCCATTTGCACTTATTATCCAAACATCCCAAACCATTAACCCAACACTACTAACCGCATTAGGAATTATATCTACCCTGGTCGGAGGATGAGGAGGACTAAACCAGACCCAATTACGAAAGATCCTAGCCTACTCCTCAATTGCACACATAGGATGAATAATTATTATCATCCAATATGCCCCACAACTAACCCTAATCGCACTAGGAACATATATCATCATGACCTCCGCAGCATTCCTCACCCTTAAAATATCCTTCTCAACCAAAATTAATACACTCGCAACAACCTGATCAAAAAACCCAACCTTAACCGCAACCACCGCCCTAGTACTATTATCATTAGGAGGACTCCCCCCACTTACAGGCTTCCTACCAAAATGACTAATCCTGCAAGAACTGGCAAAACAAGATCTCCCACTCATCGCCACAATCATAGCCCTCACAGCATTAATTAGCCTATACTTCTACCTACGACTTTGCTACGCAATAACACTAACTATTTCCCCCAACACAAACAATTCAACCACCCCATGACGAACCCAAACAACCCAAACCTCCCTACCCCTAGCCCTATTTACCATAGCCGCCCTGGGATTACTACCAATAACCCCAACAATCATAATAATAACCACCTAGGGACTTAGGATAATATTAGACCAAAAGCCTTCAAAGCTTTAAGTAGAAGTGAAAATCTTCTAGTCCCTGACTAAGACCTACAAGAAATTAACTTGCATCTCCTAATTGCAAATCAGGTATTTTTATTAAACTAAGGCCTTTCTAGATGGGAAGGCCTCGATCCTACAAACTCTTAGTTAACAGCTAAGCGCTCAAGCCAGCGAGCATCCATCTACTTTTCCCGCCGTTTGACCGAGCAAGGCGGGAAAAGCCCCGGCAGACTGTTAGTCTACGTCTTTGGATTTGCAATCCAATATGTTCTCACCACAGGGCTACTTGATAGGGAGAGGACTTAAACCTCTGTCTTCGGGGCTACAACCCACCGCCTAAACACTCGGCCACCCTACCTGTGGCAATCACGCGCTGATTCTTCTCTACCAACCACAAAGACATTGGTACCCTCTATCTCGTATTTGGTGCCTGAGCCGGAATAGTGGGAACTGCCTTAAGCCTTCTTATTCGGGCCGAACTGAGCCAACCCGGATCGCTCCTAGGCGACGACCAAATCTACAATGTTATCGTCACTGCCCACGCCTTTGTAATAATTTTCTTTATAGTAATGCCAATCCTTATCGGAGGATTCGGAAACTGACTTGTACCTCTAATAATTGGAGCTCCAGACATAGCATTCCCACGAATGAATAACATAAGCTTCTGACTTCTACCCCCATCATTCCTATTATTATTAGCCTCTTCTGGTGTTGAAGCCGGGGCAGGAACAGGGTGAACAGTATACCCACCATTAGCAGGTAACTTAGCCCACGCAGGAGCATCAGTAGACCTAACAATTTTCTCACTCCACCTAGCAGGTGTATCATCAATTCTTGGGGCCATTAACTTCATTACTACAACCATCAATATGAAACCCCCAGCCATTTCCCAGTATCAAACACCTCTATTTGTTTGATCCGTACTTGTAACCGCCGTTCTACTTCTTCTATCTCTGCCAGTATTAGCCGCTGGGATTACAATACTCCTAACAGACCGAAATCTTAATACCACATTCTTTGACCCCGCAGGAGGAGGAGACCCAATCTTATACCAACACTTATTCTGATTCTTCGGCCACCCAGAAGTTTACATTTTAATCCTTCCAGGATTTGGTATTATTTCCCACGTAGTAGCCTATTACTCAGGTAAAAAAGAACCATTTGGATACATAGGAATGGTTTGAGCTATAATGGCTATTGGTCTCCTGGGCTTTATTGTATGAGCCCACCACATGTTCACCGTTGGAATAGACGTAGACACCCGTGCCTACTTCACATCTGCAACAATAATTATTGCCATCCCAACAGGTGTAAAAGTGTTTAGCTGACTAGCCACCCTCCATGGAGGATCAATTAAATGAGAGACCCCAATACTATGGGCCCTTGGGTTTATTTTCCTATTTACAGTAGGTGGACTTACAGGAATTGTACTATCTAATTCATCACTTGATATTGTATTACATGATACATACTACGTAGTCGCACATTTCCACTATGTATTATCAATGGGTGCCGTATTTGCTATTATAGCAGCCTTCGTTCACTGATTCCCACTACTAACAGGATACACCCTACACAGCGCCTGAACAAAAATCCATTTCGGAATTATATTTATTGGTGTTAATTTAACATTCTTCCCACAACACTTCCTAGGCTTAGCCGGAATGCCACGACGTTATTCAGACTATCCAGATGCCTACGCACTCTGAAACACAGTATCATCTATCGGATCATTAATCTCTTTAGTAGCAGTAATTATATTCCTATTCATCTTATGAGAAGCCTTCGCTGCCAAACGAGAAGTCTTATCCGTTGAATTAACTATAACAAACGTAGAATGACTTCACGGCTGCCCTCCCCCATACCACACATATGAGGAGCCAGCATTCGTACAAATTCAATCAAACTAACGAGAAAGGGAGGAATTGAACCCCCATATGCTGGTTTCAAGCCAGCCACATAACCACTCTGTCACTTCCTTTTAAAGATATTAGTAAAGTGCATATTACATCACCTTGTCAAGATGAAATCGCAGGTTAAATCCCTGTATATCTTAAACCTAAAAATTAATGGCACATCCAACACAACTAGGATTCCAAGACGCGGCATCACCCGTTATAGAAGAGCTTCTACACTTCCATGACCATGCATTAATAATCGTAATCCTAATTAGCACCCTGGTATTATATATTATTGTTGCAATAGTCTCAACTAAACTTACTAACAAATATATCCTAGACTCCCAAGAAATCGAAATCGTATGAACAATTTTACCAGCCGTAATTCTAGTATTAATTGCTCTACCATCTTTACGCATCCTATACCTTATAGACGAAATTAATGACCCACACCTAACAATCAAAGCAATAGGACACCAATGATACTGAAGCTACGAATACACAGACTACGAAAATCTAGGATTTGATTCTTACATAGTTCCAACTCAAGACCTTGCCCCAGGACAATTCCGACTCCTAGAAACCGACCACCGAATAATTGTACCCATAGAATCCCCAGTCCGAGTCTTAGTATCCGCTGAGGACGTACTACACTCTTGAGCTGTCCCATCCCTAGGTGTAAAAATAGACGCAGTGCCAGGACGACTTAATCAAACTGCTTTTATCGCCTCACGCCCAGGCGTGTTCTACGGACAATGCTCTGAAATCTGCGGCGCCAACCACAGCTTTATACCAATCGTAGTAGAAGCAGTCCCACTAGAACACTTCGAAAACTGATCCTCACTAATACTAGAAGACGCCTCGCTAGGAAGCTAAATATTGGACAAAGCATTGGCCTTTTAAGCCAAAGATTGGTGATTCCCGACCACCCCTAGTGAAATGCCACAATTAAACCCCGGCCCATGATTCGCAATCTTAGTGTTCTCTTGATTAATTTTCCTAACAATTATCCCAACTAAAATCTTAAATCACATTTCACCCAATGAACCAACCCCAGTAAGTGCCGAAAAACACAAAACTGACTCCTGAGACTGACCATGATAACAAGCTTCTTCGACCAATTTGCAAGCCCATCCTACCTTGGTATCCCATTAATTGCTATTGCAATTGCACTACCATGAGTCCTCTACCCAACCCCATCATCACGATGAATTAATAACCGACTTATTACACTACAAGGTTGATTTATTAACCGATTTACAAACCAATTAATAATACCCCTAAATGTAGGAGGACACAAATGAGCACTATTACTAGCCTCCTTAATAATCTTCCTAATTACTATTAATATGCTAGGTCTACTCCCATATACTTTTACACCCACAACACAATTATCACTAAATATGGGATTCGCCGTACCACTCTGACTTGCCACAGTAATTATTGGAATACGAAACCAGCCAACAATTGCCCTAGGACACCTTCTTCCAGAGGGAACACCAATTCCACTAATCCCAGTACTTATTATTATCGAAACAATTAGCTTACTTATTCGACCACTAGCCCTCGGAGTACGACTTACAGCTAATTTAACCGCAGGTCACCTGTTAATTCAACTTATCGCCACAGCCGTATTTGTATTATTACCAATAATGCCTACGGTAGCAATTTTAACTGCTACTGTACTGTTCCTACTCACACTGTTAGAAGTTGCAGTAGCAATAATTCAAGCTTATGTATTCGTACTTCTTCTAAGCCTATATCTACAAGAAAACGTTTAATGGCCCACCAAGCACATGCCTACCACATAGTTGACCCAAGCCCATGACCCCTAACCGGAGCCATTGCTGCCCTGCTAATAACATCCGGCTTAGCAATTTGATTTCACTTCCACTCAACAACATTAATAACTCTTGGACTAATCCTTCTACTCCTCACAATATACCAATGATGGCGCGACATTATTCGAGAAGGGACCTTTCAAGGCCACCACACACCGCCAGTACAAAAAGGGTTACGATACGGAATAATTCTATTTATTACCTCCGAAGTATTCTTCTTCCTAGGATTCTTCTGAGCCTTTTACCACTCAAGCTTAGCACCAACACCAGAACTTGGAGGGTGCTGACCCCCAACAGGAATCACCCCACTAGACCCATTTGAAGTACCACTGCTAAATACAGCCGTACTACTAGCATCAGGTGTTACAGTAACATGAGCCCACCATAGCATCATAGAAGGAGAACGAAAACAAGCCATCCAATCCCTAGCACTAACCATTCTACTGGGACTTTATTTTACAGCCCTACAAGCAATAGAATATTACGAAGCACCATTCACAATCGCAGACGGGGTCTACGGCTCAACATTCTTTGTAGCCACCGGATTCCACGGATTACACGTAATCATTGGATCATCTTTCCTAGCAGTATGTCTTCTACGACAAATTCAATACCATTTTACATCCGAACACCACTTTGGCTTCGAAGCCGCCGCCTGATACTGACACTTTGTCGACGTAGTATGACTATTCCTCTACGTATCAATCTACTGATGAGGCTCATAATCTTTCTAGTATCAATGTTAGTACAAGTGACTTCCAATCACACAGTCTTGGTTAAACCCCAAGGAAAGATAATGAATTTAATCATAACCATCTTAATTATTACTGTAGCCCTATCCCTAATCTTATTAATCGTATCCTTCTGACTACCACAAATAAATCCAGATGCAGAAAAACTATCCCCATACGAGTGCGGATTTGACCCATTAGGATCCGCCCGCCTACCATTCTCACTACGATTTTTCCTAGTAGCAATTCTATTCCTCCTATTTGACCTAGAAATTGCCCTCCTCCTACCGCTACCATGAGGAGACCAACTCCACAATCCAACCGGAACATTCTTTTGAGCCACAACAGTCCTAATTCTACTAACCCTAGGACTAATTTATGAATGAACTCAAGGTGGCTTAGAATGAGCAGAATAGGGGGCTAGTCCAAAACAAGACCTCTGATTTCGGCTCAGAAAATCGTGGTTTAATTCCACGGCCCCCTTATGACACCAGTACATTTTAGCTTCAGCTCAGCATTTATTCTAGGACTAATAGGACTAGCATTTCACCGCACACATCTACTCTCCGCACTCCTGTGCTTAGAGGGCATAATATTATCCCTATTTATTGCATTAGCCCTATGAGCCTTACAATTCGAATCCACAGGATTCTCTACAGCCCCAATATTACTTCTGGCCTTCTCTGCCTGCGAAGCAAGCACAGGCCTAGCACTACTAGTTGCCACAGCCCGAACCCACGGGACAGACCGACTACAAAACCTCAACCTCCTACAATGCTAAAAGTATTAATTCCCACAATCATGCTATTTCCAACAATTTGACTGACCTCCCCTAAATGGTTATGAACAACTACTACAGCACACAGCCTTCTAATTGCTTTCATTAGCCTAACATGACTTAAATGAACATCAGAAACAGGGTGAACCTCACTAAATACCTACATAGCTACAGACCCATTATCAACCCCACTACTAGTACTAACATGCTGATTATTACCATTAATAATCTTAGCCAGCCAAAATCATATCAACCCAGAACCAATTAGCCGACAACGCCTATATATTACACTTCTTGCCTCATTACAAACCTTTTTAATTATAGCATTTGGTGCCACAGAAATTATTATATTTTACATTATATTTGAAGCCACACTAATCCCAACTTTAATTATTATTACCCGATGAGGTAATCAAACTGAACGTCTAAATGCAGGAACCTATTTCCTGTTTTATACCCTAGCCGGATCACTACCACTTTTAGTGGCCCTATTGCTCCTACAACAATCCACAGGAACACTATCAATGCTAGTCCTCCAATATACACAACCACTACAACTAAACTCATGGGGTCACATAATCTGATGAGCAGGATGCCTAATCGCATTCCTAGTTAAAATACCCCTGTATGGCGTACACTTATGATTACCAAAAGCACACGTAGAAGCCCCAGTAGCAGGATCAATGGTACTTGCAGCAGTCCTATTAAAACTAGGAGGATACGGAATAATACGTATAATAATTATACTAGACCCACTATCAAAAGAATTAGCCTACCCATTCATCATCTTAGCCTTATGAGGCATTATTATAACTGGCTCAATCTGCTTACGACAAACAGACCTAAAATCACTAATCGCTTACTCATCCGTAAGCCACATGGGGCTAGTAGCAGGAGGTATCCTTATTCAAACCCCATGAGGATTCTCAGGTGCAATTATTTTAATAATTGCCCACGGACTCGTATCATCAGCACTATTCTGCTTAGCCAACACAGCATATGAACGGACCCACAGCCGAACAATAATTCTTGCCCGAGGACTACAAGTAATTTTCCCTTTAACGGCCGTTTGATGATTCATCGCCAATCTCGCCAACCTAGCACTCCCACCCCTACCCAACCTAATAGGAGAATTAATAATTATTACAACCCTATTTAACTGATCCCCCTGAACAATTTTACTCACAGGATTGGGAACACTAATTACAGCCGGCTACTCCCTATACATATTCCTAATATCACAACGCGGCCCAACACCAAACCACATTAAAGGACTACAGCCATTTCATACCCGAGAACACCTATTAATAACCCTTCACCTAATCCCAGTCATCCTCCTAGTAACAAAACCAGAACTAATATGAGGATGATGCTACTGTAAGTATAGTTTAACTAAAATATTAGATTGTGATTTTAAAGACAGGAGTTAAAATCCCCTTACTCACCAAGGAAGTACAGAAAATAGTAAGTACTGCTAATCCTTACCTACCATGGTTAAAATCCGTGGCTTCCTTGCGCTTTCAAAGGATAACAGCTCATCCGTTGGTCTTAGGAACCAAAAACTCTTGGTGCAAATCCAAGTGAAAGCTAAAATGGCACTAATTATACACTCATCACTCCTTTTAATCTTTTTTACCCTAATATATCCACTATTTACCACACTAAACCCAAACCAACAAGAATCTAAATTAGCAGAAATAACAAAAACCGCAGTTAGCTCAGCATTCTTCATTAGTCTTCTACCACTTACAATTTTCCTAAACCTAAAAACAGAAGGCATTATCACAAACTGACACTGAATAAATACCCAAACATTTGACATCAATATTAGCTTTAAATTTGACCACTACTCACTAATCTTTGTTCCAATCGCTCTATTTGTCACTTGATCTATTCTAGAATTCGCACTATGATATATACACTCCGACCCCTACATTAACCGCTTCTTCAAATATCTACTCACATTCCTAGTAGCTATAATTATCCTAGTTACAGCCAACAACATGTTCCAACTATTCATCGGGTGAGAAGGAGTAGGAATTATGTCGTTCTTACTAATCGGCTGATGACACGGACGGGCAGACGCTAACACAGCAGCCCTCCAAGCCGTAATTTATAATCGTGTAGGAGACATTGGGCTGATCATAACAATAGCCTGATTCGCAATAAACCTTAACTCATGAGAAATCCAACAAATCTTCACCCTATCAAAAGACTTTAATATAACAATTCCACTACTAGGATTAGCCCTAGCGGCCACAGGAAAATCAGCCCAATTTGGCCTTCATCCATGACTTCCTTCCGCCATAGAAGGTCCTACGCCAGTATCCGCCCTACTCCACTCAAGCACAATAGTCGTCGCAGGTATCTTTTTACTGATTCGCCTTCACCCCTTAATAGAAGACAACCAACTAGCATTAACAATCTGCCTATGCCTAGGAGCACTAACCTCACTATTTACAGCCACCTGTGCTCTTACCCAAAATGACATCAAAAAAATCGTAGCTTTCTCAACATCCAGCCAACTAGGACTAATAATAGTTACAATTGGACTAAACCAACCACAACTAGCATTTCTCCACATCTGCACACACGCTTTCTTCAAAGCTATATTATTCCTATGCTCAGGGTCAATTATTCACAGCCTAAATGACGAACAAGACATCCGAAAAATGGGGGGCTTATTCAATCTTATACCTGCCACCGCAACCTATTTCACGATTGGCAGCCTAGCCCTGACAGGAACCCCATTCCTAGCAGGATTTTTCTCAAAAGACGCAATTATCGAAGCCCTAAACACCTCATACCTAAACGCCTGAGCCCTAATCCTCACACTAATCGCCACATCATTTACCGCAGTATACAGCTTTCGATTGGTATATTTTGTAATTATGGGAACCCCACGATTCCTACCATTATCCCCCATTAATGAAAATAACCCACTAGTAATTAACCCAATTAAACGACTAGCCTGAGGGAGCATTATCGCAGGATTTATTATTACACACAACTTCCTACCAATAAAAACACCCATTACAACAATACCAACAACCCTAAAAATAGCAGCCCTACTAGTAACCATCACTGGCCTACTAATTGCCATAGACCTAGCCAATATAACTAGCAAACAAGTAAAAATTACCCCAATCATCCCCACACATCACTTTTCTAATATATTAGGATTCTTCCCCCATGTTACCCACCGACTCCTCCCAAAACTTAAACTCACCCTAGGACAATCAGCCGCCACCCAACTCGACAAAACATGGTTAGAGACTATAGGACCCAAAGGCCTAGCACTAACCCAAACAATCATAGCAAAAATTACAAATGATATTACACGAGGAATAATCAAAACCTACCTAACCATCTTCCTATTAACTATAATTTTAGCAACCATTCCAGTCCTACTCTAAACTGCTCGAAGAGTCCCACGACTCAACCCACGAGTAAGCTCTAACACCACCAATAGAGTCAATAATAACACCCAAGCACAAATAACCAACATCCCCCCACCAGATGAATATATAACAGCCACACCACTAATATCACCTCGCAAAACAGAAAACTCCTTTAATCCATCTACAACCACCCAAGAACCCTCATATCAACCCCCTCAGAACAACCCCGCCACCAGCCCAACTCCTAATAAATAAATCAACACATACCCTAATACAGAACGACTCCCCCAAGCCTCCGGAAATGGCTCAGCAGCCAAAGCTGCTGAATAAGCAAAAACAACAAGCATACCCCCCAAATAAATTAAAAAAAGGACTAACGATAAAAAAGAGCCCCCATGACCAACCAAAACCCCACAACCAACCCCAGCTGCAACCACCAACCCAAGAGCAGCAAAATAAGGTGTAGGATTAGAAGCAACAGCAACCAAACCCACAACCAAAGCCATCAATAACAAAAACATAAAATAGGTCATAATTCTTGCTCAGACTTTAACCGAGACCAATGACTTGAAGAACCACCGTTGTTATTCAACTACAAGAACCATAATGGCAAGCCTACGAAAAACACATCCCCTATTTAAAATCGCTAATGACGCACTAGTCGACCTACCAGCACCATCCAACATCTCATCATGATGAAACTTTGGATCCCTTCTAGGACTATGTTTAGTTGCCCAAATCCTAACTGGACTATTCCTGGCCATACACTACACCTCAGACATCTCAACCGCATTCTCATCAGTAAACCACATCTGCCGAGACGTCAACTACGGCTGACTTATTCGCAATATACACGCAAACGGAGCATCCTTCTTCTTCATCTGCATCTACATACACATTGCCCGAGGCCTTTATTATGGATCATACCTATATAAAGAGACCTGAAACATCGGAGTAGTCCTATTCTTATTAGTAATAATAACAGCATTCGTTGGTTATGTATTACCATGAGGACAAATATCCTTCTGAGGTGCCACAGTAATTACAAATCTACTATCCGCCGTACCATACATAGGAGATGCATTGGTCCAATGAATCTGAGGTGGATTCTCAGTTGACAACGCAACACTAACACGATTCTTCGCATTCCACTTCCTCCTACCATTTATTATTGCCGCCGCAACTATTATTCACCTACTATTTTTACACGAAACAGGGTCAAACAACCCAATTGGATTAAACTCAGACGCAGATAAAATCTCTTTCCACCCATATTTTACCTATAAAGACCTCCTCGGCTTCGTAATTATACTTTTAGCTCTTACACTCCTAGCACTGTTCTCCCCAAACCTACTAGGTGACCCAGAAAACTTCACACCAGCAAACCCCTTGGTCACACCCCCACACATCAAACCAGAGTGATATTTCCTATTTGCATACGCCATCTTACGATCAATTCCAAACAAACTAGGAGGTGTTCTCGCACTACTATTCTCAATCCTTGTATTAATAGTAGTACCTCTACTCCACACCTCAAAACAACGAGGACTCACATTCCGACCCATCACCCAATTCCTATTCTGAACCCTAGTAGCAGACATAGTTATCCTAACATGAATTGGAGGTATACCAGTAGAACACCCATTTATTATTATTGGACAAATTGCATCAGTACTATACTTCGCACTATTCCTAATCCTCATCCCACTAGCAGGATGACTAGAAAATAAAGCACTAGAATGAGCTTGCCCTAGTAGCTTAGCCTAAAAGCATCGGTCTTGTAATCCGAAGATCGGAGGTTAAATTCCTCCCTAGCGCCCAGAAAAGAGAGATTTTAACTCCCACCCCTGGCTCCCAAAGCCAGAATTCTAAACTAAACTATTTTCTGGGGATAAAACACCCATTTATGGTTTAGTACATAATATGTACAATATTACAGTAATGTGTTAATCCATCTATGTATTATCACCAGTTTTTTATTTTAACCACAAAGCAAGTACTAATTTCTAAGGTATTCATAAAGCATAAAATTAAGACTCAGAAATACTATTATTTAAACCTGGGAAATAGATTACTCCCCAAAAATTCGATCTCAAATTTTTCCTTGAATAATTTAACTAATATTGTATTCACACATTTTAATGTAGTAAGAGACCACCAACCAGTTTATATAAAGGTATATCATGCATGATAGGGTCAGGGACACTAATTGTGGGGGTCGCACAATATGAACTATTACTGGCATCTGGTTCCTATTTCAGGTACATAACTGTTTTATTCCCCACTCGGATAATTATACTGGCATCTGATTAATGGTGTAGTACATATGTCTCGTTACCCACCATGCCGGGCATTCTCTTATATGCATAACGTATCTTTTTTCTGGTTTCCTTTCATCTTGCATCTCACAGTGCAAATTCAACTGTTAAATTAAGGTTGAACATTTCCTCTGCTCGCAGTAATATAACTGAATTATCATAAGACATAACTTAAGAATTACACTCTTCTAGATCAGGTGCATAACATATCTATCTCTTATTCAACTATACCTGCTATAGTGCCCCCTCTGTTTTTGCGCGACAAACCCCCCTACCCCCCTACGCTCAGTAAATCCTGCTTTCCTTGTCAAACCCCTAAACCAAGGAGGACTCGAGAACGTATCATAGGCCGTAAGTTGAGATATGAATTGGCCATCCCCATTATATATATATATATATATATATATGCATCAATTTTTATATTTTTTACCGATTCTCCACTGACCTCACAAACCCTACTAAAAATATCACAAAAATAACACGACACTAATTATTCTAATATTAAATCA